TAATGAGATAATGAAAATAAAAGAAAATAAAAACATATAAAAAAAAATATAATTAATATACAAATATAATATAAAAAAAAATTTCAAAACTGAAAAAATTTCAGTAGTCATATGGGGTAAAATATCTAGGGATTTCTAGCATATTCTTTTCGATTTTCGAAGTATTTTTATTCATTAATATCTGTGTATAGGATCATTGCTTCTATTGATTTGATACGAATACATTACATAAACATAATCTAAAGCACCGAACGATTATATTTTTTCTCCTTTCCTTATCCTGGATTTCATTTCTATTTTCCTTAATTGATTTGATTCAATCCGTTGAGTTGCGAGTTTACATATAACAACTCATATCTTTCTATACAAAAAAATTCGAAACTTTTTTCTTGTACTATACCGACTGACCCTCTCAGAAATAAAATAAAAAGAATCGAGTTATTTCATTAGAGTTAAAATGAAAAAAAAAAGAGTCATTCTATTTCAGACCAATCTCGAGTACTAAAGAAAGATCGCGATTTGGAATGAACCAAAATACTTGTTTGTTTTGTTACGGCAATAACACTTAGTAATAGTAAGACCACCCGATGGGTTGGATTTCACTACAAGAAAAAGGTTTGTTTTACAGCAAACCTACATTACACAATGAAACATACCACAGAGTGGTATAATAGACGGAATCGTAAATTATCTAATCTACAGAAGAAAGATACTTCTAATAGAAAGAATTAGACATTATCGAATGATTTGACAGACCAAATCCCAAAACCAACTCAACTCATAGAATATAGAAGAAGGAAATTGATACATTTAGGACCAATTCATTATCTCTGCATTATCTCTGAATCAATCAATTGGGGTTGTTGTTCTGCCAAAAAGCGATTAGTCAGGCGACTCCACAAAACAAATACAAGAAAAGAATAGGTCCTAGATCTATGTGACTGTTGAAGTTTTTAGACAGAATCATGTCATGATTCTCACTTCATAAATTGACCGGATTCGATATACCAACGCAAAAATGTATCACTAACTCTTTAATCATGGACAGGAAAAGAGGAAAAAGGTCATATGTAATCCATCCACGAAGATTAATGAAGGAAGATAAGTATTTTATCCGAGATTTTACAAATACTGATTAGATCTATTGGAATGAATTATTGTTTTTTATTTATTGTTTTTATTTTCCTGTCCCTATGTATTTACATGAACATGTGGTAATACTTTTGGACCAACCAACCGGCCAGTCTATAAACAAGTACTAATGAGGAAATGAAAACTATACTAAACTAAAATAGAATGTATTAGGGCTATACGGACTCGAACCGTAGACCTTCTCGGTAAAACAGATCAAACTGATTATTATCGAAATGATTCGAACTGTTTCAAAGACCCAACATGCATTTTGTTGCATTGGGCTCTTTCATAAACTGATGTAAAGATCAGTTAGTCCACCATATTTTTCTTTACAGGAAAATAATGAGATGGCTCCATGTGCTCTGATTCATCATTTGTATTCTGATCTAGGAGCAATACCAAAGTGTTTCAAAGAAGGGTTACCTTGACTTAGGTCTGCCTTCGGCCTAGATCTAACTAAGTTAGATGGAGTCTCTATCGCTACGCTGCAAGAGTCGAATATGAGACTTCATACACCTTAAAGTTCATAGGACGAAAAAAGGTTATTTTGAGGCCCTTATACTAATTATGCCTAGCATTGAATGGACTGGGTATTTACCTTATCAACTATCAAATCAATGGCGGGTTCTATTTGATTTGGCACCTGAATTCGCACCTGAATCGGACCGAACCCAATATTTGTCAGGCTATTGTTCTCTTGTTCCCTCGAATCTATGGAGTAAGACATCGATTTGTCAATAAGATCAATTATGTTTATTGCATTGCATAATGGGCTCCCTTGAAAAGCATTGGCGCACGTGTAAACGAGGTGCTCTACCTAACTGAGCTATAGCCCTTGTCATAGATATATTAACATATGGATAATTTCTTGTCAAGATGGATATTCCATAATCCCACATGATAGCTCTCTGATCCGTCTACTGTTAACAGATTGGTATTGCTTAGAAATAATATTCCACTTATAATCCTATAAGTGATGGATCCTTTTTTGGTGATAAATAACCTACTTAACTCAGTGGTTAGAGTATTGCTTTCATACGGCGGGAGTCATTGGTTCAAATCCAATAGTAGGTAGAACTTATTAGATACCGAAGTCAATTGAGTGATATCTAATAAGTTTTTCTACCCATTTTCTTTTTTTTTTTTTCGTTATATCAGATTAGACTTGATTGTGTTCAATTGGCAGAATAAAAATGTGGTGTATAATAATACAGTTCTAAAGAACTTCTTTTGATTATTTTGATGTATTGACTTGACTAGGAGGAAATAGCATTTACAGCCTCTACTCGTGTCCTAGCTCGTCTGAGAGCTAGATTCGCTTCAATTGCTTGTCTCTTACCCTCAGCTCTACTCAAGTTAGCTTCAG